GACGTGCTATTTGTTTACATCCATTAGTTCGTAAAGGATTCAATGCAGACTTTGATGGGGATCAAATGGCTGTTCATGTACCTTTATCTTTGGAAGCGCAAGCGGAGGCTCGTTTACTTATGTTTTCTCATATGAATCTCTTTTCTCCGGCTATTGGAGATCCCATTTCGGTACCAACCCAAGATATGCTTATTGGACTCTATGTATTAACGATCGGGAATCGTCGAGGTATTTGTGCAAATAGGTATAATCCATGGAATCGCATAAACTATCAAAATGAAACAGTTAATGATTATAAGTATAAATATACTACGAAAGAGAAAGAGCCCTATTTTTGTAGTTCCTATGATGTACTTATAGTTTATCAGCAGAAACGAATCAATTTAGATAGTCCTTTGTGGCTTCGGTGGCGACTAGATCAACGTGTCATTGCCTCAAGAGAAGTTCCTGTCGAAGTTCAATATGAATCTTTGGGTACCTATCATGAAATTTATGGGCACTATCTAATAGTAAGACGTATAAAAAAACAAACCCTTTGTATATACACCCGAACCACTGTTGGTCATATTTCTTTTTCTCGAGAAATAGAAGAAGCCATACAGGGGTTTTGTCAGGCCTACTCATACGGTACCTAAGCTAAGGAATTATGTAATACCGCGGGAATTTGGATCTCTCCGGTTCAACTGGAATCATAATTCCTTAATTTCTACATGAATCGAGATCCAGTAAAGGAGGTCTTCGAATCACTGACTCAAACCCATTGGCGAATCCTACTCAGCGGAATAGAGAAGTACTTATGGCAGAATGGGCTGATCTGTTCTTTTACAATAAAGCGATAGATGGGTCTGCCATGAAACGACTTATTAGCAGATTAATAGATCACTTCGGAATGGCATATACATCGCACACCCTGGATCAAGTAAAGACTCTCGGTTTCCAGCAAGCCACCGCTACATCCATTTCATTAGGAATTGATGATCTTTTAACAGTACCTTCTAAGGGGTGGCTAGTCCAAGATGCTGAACAACAAAGTTTCATTTTAGAAAAGCACCATCATTATGGGAATGTACACACAGTAGAAAAATTACGCCAATCCATTGAGATATGGTATGCTACAAGTGAATATTTGAGACAAGAAATGCATCCTAATTTTAGGATGACTGATCCTTCTAATTCAGTCCATATAATGTCCTTTTCGGGAGCTAGAGGAAATGCATCTCAGGTACACCAATTAGTAGGTATGAGAGGATTAATGTCGGATCCCCAAGGACAAATGATTGATTTACCGATTCAAAGCAATTTACGCGAAGGACTTTCTTTAACGGAATATATCATTTCCTGCTACGGAGCCCGCAAAGGAGTTGTGGATACTGCTGTACGAACATCAGATGCTGGATACCTCACGCGTAGACTTGTTGAAGTAGTTCAACACATTGTTGTACGTAGAACAGATTGTGGCACTACCCGAGGCATTTCCATGAGTCCTAGAAATGGGATGACGGAAAGAATTTGGGTCCAAACACTAATTGGTCGTGTATTAGCATACAATATATATATGGGCCCACGTTGCATTGCCGCTCAAAATAAAGATATTGGGGTTGGACTTGTCACTCGATTCATAACCTTTCGAACACAACCAATATATATTCGAACCCCCTTTCTTTGCAGGAGTATATCTTGGATCTGTCGATTATGTTATGGTCAGAGTCCCACTCATGGCGACCTGGTCGAATTAGGAGAAGCAGTAGGTATTATTGCGGGTCAATCAATCGGCGAACCGGGGACTCAACTAACATTAAGAACTTTTCATACCGGTGGAGTATTCACAGGTGGTACTGCAGAACATGTACGAGCTCCTTTTAAGGGAAAAATAAAATTCAATGAGGATTTGGTTCATCCCACACGTACACGTCATGGGCATCCTGCTTTTCTATGTTATATAGACCTGTATGTAACTATTGAGAGTCACGATATTCTACATAATGTGAATATTCCACCCAAAAGTTTTCTTTTAGTTCAAAACGATCAATATGTAGAATCAGAACAAGTGATTGCTGAGATTCGCGCTGGAACATCCACTTTCAATTTTAATAAAGTTAAAGAGAAAGTTCGAAAACATATTTATTCTGACTCAGAGGGAGAAATGCACTGGAGTACCGATGTGTACCATGCACCTGAATATAAATATGGTAATGTTCATCTCTTACCCAAAACAAGTCATTTATGGATATTATCAGGAGCTCTGTGCAGATCCAGTATAGTGCCTTTTTCGCTCCACAAGGATCAAGATCAAATGAATGTTCATTCTGTTGAACGGAGATCTATTTCTGACCTCTCCGTGACTAATGATCAAGTGAGACACAAATTGTTTAGTTCGAATCCTTACGGTAAAAAGGGGGGGGTTCTTGATTATTCAGGACCTGATCGAATCATATCCAACGGTCATTGGAATTTCATATATCCTACCATTCTCCACGAGAATTCTGATTTATTGGCTAAG